AGGAGCTATAAATGTTTTAATCATTTTTGCTGTGATGTTCCTGAATAGTTCAGAATATTACAAAGATTTTCATCTTTGGACCCTTGGGGATGGAGTTACTTCAATGGTTTGTACAAGTCTTTTTATTTCACTAATTACTACTATTCCAGATATGTCCTGGTATGGGATCATTTGGACTACAAAATCAAATCATATTCTAGAGCAAGATTTGATAAGTAATAGTCAACAAATTGGAATTCATTTATCAACAGATTTTTTTCTTCCATTTGAACTTATTTCAATAATTCTTTTAGTCGCTTTAATAGGTGCAATTGCTATAGCTCGTCAATAAGAAATCTTTGAAACGAGTAATTCAAATCAGTTGTTGAATTCCTGTTTTAAAAATAAAATAGAACGACTTTAGTTTTCTATCGATCTATTACCAACCTATTCCCTTGTTTTGTTCCTGTTCCATATCCATATTTGTTAGAATTGAATTGATTGAATTATTGTTCAGATTGAAATGAATCAAGATTGATAAGGAGTTAATTAATGATGCTCGAACATATACTTCTTTTGAGTGCCTATTTATTTTCTATTGGTATCTATGGATTGATCACAAGTCGAAATATGGTTAGAGCCCTTATGTGTCTTGAACTTATATTAAATTCAGTTAATATCAATTTTGTAACATTTTCTGATATTTTCGATAATCGTCAATTAAGAGGAGACATTTTCTCAATTTTTGTTATAGCGATTGCAGCCGCTGAAGCAGCTATTGGACTGGCTATTGTTTCATCAATTTATCGTAACAGAAAATCAATGCGTATTAACCAATCCAATTTGTTGAATAAATAGTATTTATTATCTAAATGGAAATTTGAATATTAATAAATTAATTCAAATCAGTAGGTTGGATACGGGTAAGGTATGATCGTGGTTGCAAAATAAAAATCTAAAAAGCCAAAGTATTTTGGCTCTCACTCATAAACCAATTGAGAAGTAGATTGATTCTGATCACTCATTGATTCGTCTGGTATCTAAATATAGGATTCATTTCTAAGTTAGTTTACTAGACCGAAAATTTATGACGTTCAAAAATGGATAGATCCAATGTCACATTCAGTAAAGATTTATGATACATGTATTGGATGTACTCAATGTGTCCGAGCATGTCCCACCGATGTATTAGAAATGATACCCTGGGACGGATGTAAAGCTAAACAAATTGCTTCTGCTCCAAGGACCGAGGACTGTGTTGGTTGTAAGAGATGTGAATCCGCCTGCCCAACGGATTTCTTGAGTGTTCGAGTTTATTTATGGCATGAAACAACTCGCAGTATGGGTCTAGCTTATTGATACGTTCGATAAAACTTTACTTAATAAATCCATTTTATTTTTTTACCGACAAAATCCGTGCTCAAATATTTGAATTTGAGCACGGATTTTTCTGGCCAAAGCGTATCTTGTCTTTACCACGAACCATTTTCCTTGCTTAACACTAATTGTAGTTTTACCAATATTTGCGGGTTCCTTAATTTTTTTTCTTCCACATAGAGGGAATAGAGTAATACGTTGGTATACTATATGTATATGTCTCTTAGAACTTCTTCTAACGACTTATGCATTCTGTTATCATTTTCAATCGGATGATCCATTAATCCAACTAGTGGAAGATTATAAATGGATCTATTTTTTTGATTTCCATTGGAGATTAGGAATAGATGGACTCTCTATAGGACCCATTTTACTAACAGGATTCATCACTACTTTAGCTACTTTAGCGGCTTGGCCGGTTACTCGAGATTCTCGATTATTTCATTTCCTGATGTTAGCAATGTACAGTGGACAAATAGGATTATTTTCTTCTCGGGACCTTTTACTTTTTTTCCTCATGTGGGAATTAGAATTAATTCCTGTTTATTTCCTTGTATCCATGTGGGGAGGAAAAAAACGTCTGTACTCAGCTACAAAATTTATTTTATACACGGCGGGGAGTTCTGTTTTTCTTTTAATGGGAGTTCTGGCTATCGGTTTATATGCTTCTACTGTACCAACATTCAATTTTGAAATATTAGCCAATCAGTCCTATCCCATGGCCTTGGAAATAATATTTTATATTGGATTTTTTATTGCTTTTGCTGTAAAATTGCCAATCCTACCCCTACATACATGGTTACCGGATACCCATGGAGAAGCGCATTATAGTACTTGTATGCTTCTAGCCGGAATCTTATTAAAAATGGGAGCGTATGGATTAGTTCGAATCAATATGGAATTATTTCCCCACGCTCATTCTCTATTTTCTCCTTGGTTGATGATAGTAGGCGCAATGCAAATAATCTATGCAGCTTCAACATCTTTTGGTCAACGGAATTTAAAAAAAAGAATAGCCTATTCCTCTGTATCGCATATGGGTTTCATAATTATAGGAATTGGTTCTATCACCGATATGGGGCTCAACGGAGCCTTTTTACAAATAATCTCTCATGGATTTATTGGTGCTGCACTTTTTTTCTTGGCTGGGACGACTTATGATAGAATACGTCTTGTTTATCTTGACGAAATGGCTGGAATAGCTATCCCAATGCCAAAAATATTTACGATGTTTAGTAGCTTTTCGATGGCCTCCCTTGCATTACCAGGTATGAGTGGTTTTGTTGCCGAATTTCTAGTTTTTTTTGGACTAATTACTAGTCCAAAATATCTTTTAATGACAAAACTCCTAATTACTTTTGTAATGGCAATTGGAATGATATTAACTCCTATTTATTTATTATCTATGTTACACCAGATGTTCTATGGATACAAGATATTTAATGTTCCAAACTCTGATTTTTCTGATTCTGGACCACGAGAGTTATTTCTTTCGATCTCTATTTTTTTACCCGTACTAGGTATTGGTATGTATCCCGATTTCGTTCTTTCACTATCAGTTGAAAGGGTTGAAGTTATTCTCTCTAATTTTTTTTATAGATAGTTTTTATTCATAAAAATTCATAAAAACTATCTTATCATTTTTTGAAAATGTTTGTTATACAATGACAAAAAGAAGACTTTTTATTCTTCTCTTACATTAAGCAAAAAAAATGACTTTGAGCTGGTGAGAACCGGGCGAATATTTGATTCGCCCGGTTCTCACCAGCTCACACAAAGTTTTTTTATCTGATATGCACTATACACTTTTCTATTTCTATTCGACCCCTTTTTTAATTCATGTAAATGAACCATAACTATGTAGTCCTATACCTAATAGATTGACTCCAAAATAGCATATCCAAATTATAAGAAATCCAATAGACGCCACAATTGCTGAATTTCTACCCTTCCATTTTCTATTTGTTCGAGTATGTAAATAAATCGCGAATACGATCCAAGTAATAAAAGCCCAAGTTTCTTTTGGGTCCCAACTCCAATAGGATCCCCATGCTTCGTTAGCCCATACTGCTCCAGAAAGAATTCCTATAGTTAAAAACAGAAATCCTAGACTAATAACCCGATAACTCCAATAATCTAATTGTTGAATCAATTGCAACCTGTAATAATTCCTTGGAGAAAAAAAAGAAGTATTTTGAAAAAAATGACTTCCTTCATTCATGTATTCGATCTCACCAAAGAAAAACGATTCATTTAAATTTAAAAAATGATTACTTGTAGAAAAAAACTTTCTCTTTTTTATAACTGTAATAACTAGAAGTGATACTGATAATAATGATCCACATAAAAGGGCTGCATAGCCTAATATCATCATACTTACGTGCATTATTAGCCACTCCGATTGAAGAGCGGGTACTAATATTGTGGATTCGCGTATTTCAGTTAAAAGACCTGAAGTAGCAAAGCCCTGGGTAAAAATAGCACTTGACCCAATTATTGTGCTTATAAAATTTGGATTTTTTTTGAAATATGGAACTATATGAATAAGGGAAAAACTCCATGAAAGAAAGATTAACGATTCATATAAATCACTTAGTGGGAAATGTCCTGAATAAATCCAACGAGTAATTAATAATCCTGTTATACAGAAAAAAGTCATTATCATGCCCTTTTCGGATGAATCATATAGTTTTATGATTTCATCGACTAAAAAGGTTATCAAATAAATTGTAATTCTAATTGAAACGATCGAAAAAGAAATATGAGTTAATATATGTTCTAAGGTTGAGAATATCATAAAAAAAAATAAAAAGAGTACCCACAATTAGAAAATCAAAATCAGGAATTGAATTCATTATTCATTATAGGATCTATTTCCTTTTTTAGGAAATGATATGCCGCCACTCGGACTCGAACCGAGATGCTCTAGCACTGCTTCCTAAGAGCAGCGTGTCTACCATTTCACCATAGCGGCGTGTCTTGAACTCATAATAGCCTATGTATAAGGTATAAGCAATCGTCTAGATTGAAGAATCTGATTGGGTATAATATTTTTTAGGGAAAGATTCAAATTGATGAATAAAAATCCGTTCAACTAGGTATTTGAAGGTTCATTATTTGAATTTGAGTTTAGGGTCTTTGTTTTATTATGTATTTTGTATTTTATACTCTCCTCGGCTTGAATTCTTGGAAAACAAAATAGTCCTATAGAACCCCCCAAAAAACATTTTTTTTTTTTGAATTCGGTTAAGGTAAACCGAAGAATTCTTATTCTACGTATTCTAAGAGCGGAACGAATTCCATTTCCTATTGAGGGAAATGAAATTCGAGAATTTGATTTTCGAAATGAAATGAGTCAATTTTTGAGTCAGACCAATTTAGATTATTCCAACGTGTTATGTTTTATTACTTATTTTATTTGTTTGTTGCACAAAAAAACTTTTTGAATTTCTGGTAGAAAGAGATTTACCTAAAGAAAATGCTTTTAACGCTGTCCGATACCCCTTCCCTTTCCAAAAATTTTTACGAATACGCTTTTTTGATGCAGAAGTACGTTTTTTTGGAACTGCCATTTAAATAAAAATTACGAGATTACTCATTGATATAGCTGGATGTGAAAGACATCTATTGTTCAAAAAAAATCT